TGTTTGTTGTTTGTTGTTTGTTGTTTGTTGTTTGTTGTTTGTTGTTTGTTGTTTGTTGTTTGTTGTTTGTTGTTTGTTGTTTGTTGTTTGTTGTTTGTTGTTTGTTGTTTGTTGTTTGTTGTTTGTTGTTTGTTGTTTGTTGTTTGTTGTTTGTTGTCGTTGATGATGCATGCGTGTATGTGTTTTTTATAGTGGAGTTACATTAATAATTTATGGTATTTTTTATGAAAAATTTAACATGATAAATGTTGAACAACGTTGAGTTAATTGTTAATGTAACTTCAGTGGTGAAGATAAATGATGATGTGATGAAAATTTTGAAAAAAAATGGAAAAAATATGATGAAGATGTGTTTAGGACGATAAGCCGGAAAGCTACTGGCGTCGTTTATATGATTAAAGAAATTTAGAGGATGTGAAAAACTGAAAAACTATGTCCAGCAAACATGAATCAAATAGCAGCATAGTAAGAGTCAGTGGATACTCCATAACCAAGTGCTACGGCAAGTGCATCAGTGCCAAAGTGATTCCCCCCATACGCAAACCGTCTCATTGAGTTACTCTTGAGAGCCAGAAAACAGGACGAATACCACGAGATGCTCACGTCTTGAGATTGTATTCACCCGGTGCACTGGAAGGGTCATCTGTGAAGAAGCCCCCAAAAAAAAAAGAACCAGAGGCGCTAAAGCGATCCAAATGCCGCGATTACGGGTGAGATGAACACATATATCGAACCAAAGGCCTCGTGAAGAGACAAGTAAAGGGAAGGACCACCCTATGCTCATGAAGAAACAGCCAGAGGCGCAAAAGAGCAAGGCTCACCGGTGCGTACGACCTATCTATCAGGGCAGTAAATGGGCCTGAAGCTGGTAACGTAATTAGGAACCTACGGTGCGTAGCTGTCTCGCGTGAGGAGCACGACTAATAAATAACCCAATACGACAGCTACCGGCACAGCAGGAGATAGCGGCATACTTAGCCTAGACAACATTGACAGTAGGTGCTTGAGATACTCTCTCGTAAGGTAAAGAGCTTATGTATAAGCCAAGGACTCTATGGTTTTAGTACGCTAACTGTAAGCTAACCAATAAAACATTACACCCTCTACCCCATACGGGATAAATGTAATAGAACATTAACCACCATTACTAACATTCCATGACTCTAATACGAACATTAGATTGTATACTCCAGAGATAATGTAATGCCAATGGGGCAAGTAAGTGAATGCTAGTGCGACATAAGGCTAGTGGTACATACAATGATTATAGAGACATCCCTGCTATGGGGGGTAAGGGGGGGGTAGGGGGGGGTTAATTATTATGGGGTGCTGGGTGTTTCTATGGTTGAAGTAATACAACGGCGGCTTTTCAGGCCGCAGGTCTTGGAGAGAAGCCAAGTGGAAACTCTTATGATATACTTTGTAGTTTTTTTAGGGGTGTGCTTTGTGTTGGGGGGGTTAGCGGTTGCATCGAACCCCTCTCCTTACTATGGGGTGGTTGGTTTGGTGGTTGCTTCTGTTGTAGGATGTGGGTGGTTGATGAGTCTCGGCCTCTCCTTTGTGTCGTTGGTCTTGTTTATGGTGTATTTGGGGGGAATGTTAGTGGTTTTTGTATACTCTGTGTCGTTGGCGGCTGACCCCTTTCCTGAGGGGTGGGGGGATTGGCGTGTTATGGGGTATGGGGTTGGGTTTGTTCTGGTGCTGGTTCTGGGGGTGGTGGTAGGGGGTTTTGTGGAGGAGTGAAAGTTGGGAGTGGTGACTGTTGATGGTGGGGGGATGTTTTCTGTTCGGTTAGATTTTAGTGGGGTGGCTATGTTTTATTCTTGGGGAGTGGGGATGTTTCTGGTGGGTGGGTGAGGTTTGCTGTTGACTCTGTTTGCTGTATTAGAGCTTGTACGGGGGCTCTCTCGTGGGGCGATTCGGGCGGTTAGGTAGGTGGTCAGAGAATAGTTTAATGTAAAATGCCAGCTTTGGGAGTTGGAGATAGAGGTTTAAGTCCTTTTTTTCTGATGCTTGTGTGGGGAACTCTAAGAAGGGGTATAATCTTCATTCTTTGGTTTACAAGACCAATGTTTTTATAAACTATTAGAGTACTTTAGTAGTTGAGTATCTTGTTCTCTAGGGCTCCGGTGAGGGGGAAGAGGATTAGGAGGATGGTGAAGTAGGTGAGGGAGGCAAGTTGGCCGATGATGATGAATGGATGCTCTACTGGTTGGCTTCCTACTCAGGTCAGGATGAGTAGGTTGGCTACTAGGGTTCAGAATAGGATCTGTGATAGGGGTCGGAATGTTATTGTGCGTTGTTTGGATTTGTGGAGGAGTGGGCTTAAGAATAGGACTAGTACGGAGGCGGCGAGGGCTAGGACACCTCCAAGTTTGTTGGGGATTGAGCGTAGGATGGCGTATGCGAATAGGAAGTATCATTCCGGCTTGATATGGGGTGGTGTTACTAGGGGGTTGGCTGGGGTGAAGTTTTCGGGGTCTCCTAGTAGGTTGGGAGAGAATAGGGCTAGGGTTATGAGCGGGGTGAGTATGATGATGAATCCTAGTAGGTCTTTTGTGGAGAAGTAGGGGTGGAATGGGATTTTGTCGCAGTTTGATACGATTCCTAGGGGGTTGTTCGATCCAGATTCATGGAGGAGGGTGAGGTGGATGAGGGTGAGGCCTGCGATTAGGAAGGGGAGGAGGAAGTGTAGGGCGAAGAATCGGGTTAATGTGGGGTTGTCTACTGAGAATCCCCCTCAGGCTCACTCTACGAGGGTTTGGCCGATGTATGGGATTGCTGAGAAGAGGTTGGTAATGACTGTTGCGCCTCAGAATGATATCTGGCCTCATGGGAGGACATAACCTACGAAGGCAGTTGCTATGAGGGTTAATAGTAGGATTACTCCTGTGTTTCAGGTCTCTTTGTAGAGATAGGATCCATAGTAGAATCCTCGTCCGATGTGGAGGTAGATGCAGATGAAGAAGAATGAAGCTCCGTTGGCGTGTAGGTTGTGGATTAATCATCCGTATTGGACGTTTCGGCATGTGTGGGCTACTGATGAGAAGGCTAGGGTTGTGTCTGCAGTGTAGTGTATGGCTAGTAGTAGTCCGGTGATGATTTGTGTGGCTAGGCAGATACCTAGGAGGGATCCAAAGTTTCATCAGGCGGAGATGTTTGAGGGGGTGGGTAGGTCGATTAGGGAGTTGTTAACTATCTTTAGGAGGGGATGAGATTTTCGTAGGTTGGGGGCCATTAGTGGGCTATTTATGTTAGTGATAGGGCAATAAGGATTGATAGGGCGAAGGATCCTAGGTAGGTCTTGATTAGTCCTGAGTGTAGTGTGGTAGAGGTTTTGGTTGCTATGAGTTGGATATCGGCGAGCCCTTCTGGCCCTATTTTTTTGTACCATGATAGGTCAATTAAGTGTGAGGCAATTTTTTGTCCGCTGTTTAGTAGGTTGGTGGAGCTGAGGCGGTGGGTTAGAGGGTTGAAGTAGCCTAGCGTTGATGAGAAGTTTAAGTAGGGGCTTGGTTTTGGGTGGGTTAGGGTGTTGGTTATGTTTAGTAGCTCTAGGGCTAGGATAATACCGAGGGCTGTGACGATGATGGCAGCGGTCTTTGTTAGGATGGGTATGGTTATTGGTGGTGTTTTTGTGGGGGGAAGGTAGGATGTGATGAGGAGGCCAGCGAGGATGGTGCCTAGGGCTAGGCGGAGGATGGGTGAGGTGATTGTAGGGTTGTTTTCGTTTACTGCGGAGATAGGGGATGTGCGGGTGAATCCTGTTTGGACTAGTAAGGTTATTCGGAGGCTGTAGGTTGCAGTGAATGCTGTGGCCAGGAGTGTGAGGAGGAGGGCTCATGCGTTTAGGTAGGATGTGTTTAGGTTTTCAATGATGAGGTCCTTTGAGTAGAATCCTGCTAGGAAGGGGGTTCCTATTAGTGCGAGATTGCCGATGGTTAGGCAGGAGGTGGTTGTGGGGAGTGTTTTTTGTAGGCCTCCTATCTTTCGGATGTCTTGTTCTCCGGCGAGGTTGTGGATGATTGATCCGGAGCATAGGAATAGTATGGCCTTGAAGAAGGCGTGGGTGGAGATATGGAGGAAGGCTAGTTGTGGGAGGTTAAGGCCGATGGCGACTATTATTAAGCCTAGTTGGCTTGATGTGGAGAAGGCGATGATCTTTTTGATGTCATTTTGTGTGAGGGCGCATGTGGCGGCGAATAGGGTGGATAGGGCTCCTAAGCATAGGCAAATGGTGAGGGCGGTTTGGTTGTTGGCTAATAGGGGGTGGGTGCGGATAAGTAGGAAGATTCCTGCGACTACTATTGTGCTGGAGTGGAGTAGGGCGGAGACGGGAGTAGGGCCTTCTATGGCGGCGGGAAGTCATGGGTGAAGGCCGAATTGGGCTGATTTTCCGGTGGCGGCTAGGATTAGTCCTAGTAGGGGTAGTGTGGGGGTTTGTGTTGGGGAGGGGGTTTGGTGGATTTCTCAGGTGTTTAGGGTAGAGGCAAGCCATGCTATGCTAAGGATAAGGCCAATGTCGCCGATTCGGTTATAGAGTACGGCTTGGAGGGCGGCTGTGTTGGCTTCTGCCCGCCCATGCCATCAGCTGATTAGGAGGAAGGATATGATTCCAACGCCCTCTCAGCCGATGAATAGTAGGAATATGTTGTTTGCAATGGTTAGGGTTAGTATGGCGATTAGGAATGTTAGTAAGTATGAGAAGAATTTTGAGATGTGTGGGTCTGAGGCTATGTACCATGTTGCAAATTGGAGGATGGATCATGTCACAAATAGTGCGATGGGGAGGAATATTATTGAGTATTGATCTATTTTGAAGCTTAGGGGGATTTTGAAGTTTATGATGAATTTTCATTCTCAGTGGGAAGTGATGTTTTCTATGCCGGAGTATATGAATAGTGTTATTGGTACAAGGCTTGTTAGGAGAGCGGTTTTGATGGCTTGTGTGGTGATGGTCGGAGAGTTTTTTAGGTTCTTTGATAGTAGGGGGAGGAGTATCGGGGTTAGGATGATTGTTAGTGTTAGGAGTATGGATGTGTTGAGGAGTAGTGTGGTTTCCACTACTTTTACTTGGATTTGCACCAAGATGAGTGGTTCCTAAGACCAATGGATTGCTGTTATCCTTTAAAAGTTAAGGGGACTGAGGTTTTAGGCTCAGATACAAGAGTTAGCAGTTCTTGGTGGAATACCTCCCCTTGGCAGGTAAGAAGGGTTTAACTTCTATTTTTAGGATCACAGTCTAATGTTTTGGTTAAAACTATACTTGCATGAGGGGGTGAGTACGGTTGTCTTGAGATTAGGCTTGGTTTGAGGATGAGAAGTAGTAGGGGAATGATGTGGAGGGTTATTAGGAGGTGTTCTCGTGTGTTTGAGTTTTGGAGTGATATGATGTGGGTGGGGAGTGGTCCTCGTTGGGTAGTTAGTAATATAAATAGGGTGTATGAGGCGGTTAGGAAGGTTGCCATTCCGGTTAAGATAATTGTGGGGTTCGATCAGTTGAATAGTGCGGTTATAATGGTTAGTTCGGCTATTAGGTTGGTTGTTGGTGGAAGTGCTATGTTTGTTAGGTTGGCTAGTAATCATCAGGTTGCTATGAGGGGTAGGATGGGTTGTAGGCCTCGGGCTAGGAAGAGAATTCGGCTGTGGGTTCGTTCGTAGTTTGTATTTGCTAGGCAGAAGAGTATGGATGAGGTGAGGCCGTGGGAGATTATGAGGATTATTGCACCTGCGAATGATCAATGGGTTTGGATTATACCTGCAGCGATGACTAGTCCTATGTGGCTTACGGATGAGTATGCGATGAGCGATTTTAGGTCTGTTTGTCGTAGGCAGATTGAGCTGGTTATTAGAGCTCCTCATAGACTTAGTGTTAGGAATGGGTAATGTAAGGGGTTTGAGAGAGGGCCTATTAGGAGGGTAAGTCGTATGATGCCATATCCGCCAAGTTTGAGAAGTAGAGCGGCGAGTAGTATGGATCCTGCGATTGGGGCTTCTACGTGGGCTTTGGGTAGTCATAGGTGGAAGCCGTAGAGGGGAGCTTTTACTATGAATGCTATTAGTAGGGCGAGGCTAGATAGGAGACCCGTTCAGGAGTTAGTTAATGTAGGGGGGGTTAGTTCTAGTATTGTTAAGTTTAGGGTCCCTGTTTGTGTGTTAAGGTAAAGGATGGTTACTAATAGTGGGAGGGAGCTGATTAGTGTGTAGAATAGTAGGTAGATGCCAGCGCTTAGGCGTTCTGGTTGGTTTCCTCATCGTGTGATAAGGATCAGGGTGGGGATTAGGGTGGCTTCAAATGAGATATAGAATAGGGTTAATTCTGTGGTTGAGAAGGCTAAGATGATGAATGGTTGGATTGTAATTAGGGTTGCAATGAAGGTTCGTTTTCGGGAAGGAGGTTCATGTTGTAGGTGGTTTTGGCTTGCGAGGATCATGAGGGGGAGGAGTCAGCATGATAGGACTAGTAGGGGGGAGGAGGTTTGGTCAATGCCGGTTCATTGGGTCAGGTTTTTGTAGGGGTAGTATGTGGGAAGTAATCATTGGAGACTTAGGGTGGCGATTATGAGGCTATATGCTGTGGTGTTGATTCATAGGAATTTTGGGGGGGATAGGAGGGCTGTTGGTAGGAGTATAACAGTAGGTAAGATGATTTTTAACATTGTAGTATGTTTAGGTTGTGCAGGTGGTCTGAGCCGTGAGTTCGTGTGGAGGCAACTAGTATGGCTAGGCCTGTGCCAGCTTCGCAGGCTGAGAATGTTAGTATGAGGATTGGTATGAGGGTGAAGGTGGTTGCCTGGTTTTCGGCAGGTCAGGTTGATAGGATGATGTATATGGATAGTATTATGCTCTCTAGGCATAGTAGGGCGGAGATTAGATGGGTTCGGTGAAAGGCTAGTCCTAAGCCACTTAGGGCGAAGGCTGAATAGAAGCTTAGGTGCGTGAGTGGCATGAAGAAAGTCATAGGGGTGGGCTATGGTCTACTGAGTCGAAATCAGTTGTCTTAGTTAGACTAACTTTCTGTTTATTCTGCTCATTCTAGGCCTCCCTGGGATCATTCATAAATTAGTCCTAATGTGAGTAGGAGGATGATAGTAGAGGTTCAAGCTAGGGTGGAGGTGGGGGATTGGAGTTGTGTGGCTCAGGGGAGTGGAAGTAAGAGTGCGATTTCTAGGTCGAATAATAGGAATAGGATGGCTACTAGGAAGAATCGGATTGAGAATGGAAGGCGGGCAGATCCTAGGGGGTCGAATCCACATTCGTATGGGGATAGTTTTTCTGAGTCTGGAGTGATTTGGGCGAGTCAAAAGTTTAATGTGGTTAGGATAGTGCTTAGGGCGAGGGATAGGAGAAGCATGAATGTGATTATGTTTATTGCTCTTCTCTGGGGTTACACCAGATTTTAGAGATTGGAAGTCAATTGTATTTAGTATACTAGAAGAGCAAGATCCTCATCAGTAAATGGTTATGTAGAGGAATAATCAGATAACGTCTACGAAGTGTCAGTATCAGGCTGCTGCTTCAAATCCAAAGTGGTGGTTTGATGTGAAGTGATACTTGATTAGGCGCAGAAGACAGATTGATAGGAAGGAGGATCCGATGATTACGTGGAGTCCATGGAATCCTGTTGCTACGAAGAATGTTGAGCCATATACACCATCGGCAATTGAGAATGGTGCTTCGTAGTATTCTATTGCTTGTAATGCGGTGAAATAGAATCCTAGTAGAATTGTTAGGGTTAGTGCATGGATAGCGTGTTTTCGATCACCTTCTGTGATACTATGGTGAGCTCATGTTACGGTGACACCTGAGGCTAGGAGGATGGCTGTGTTTAACAGGGGGACTTCTATGGGGTTTAGGGGTTGGATTCCTGTAGGGGGTCATTGTCCTCCTAGTTCTGGGGTGGGTACTAGGCTAGAGTGGAAGAATGCTCAGAAGAAGCCCAGGAAGAAGAATGCTTCTGATGTAATGAATAGGATTATTCCATATCGTAAGCCTTTTTGGACTGTTGGGGTGTGGTGGCCTTGGAATGTACTTTCTCGGATGATATCTCGTCATCATTGTAGTATGACTAGGATTATGGAGAGTAGGCCTAGGTTGAGAAGTTGTAGGGAGTTGTGGTGGAATCATATGACTAGTCCGGAGGTCGTGAGTAGGGCGGCAATTGCTCCGAAGATGGGTCATGGGCTTGGGTCTACTATGTGGTAGGAGTGTGCTTGGTGGGTCATTAGATGTTTTCTTGTAAGTAAAGGCTTAGAAGGAGGACGAAGACGTAGGCTTGGATTATGGCGACTGCTACTTCTAGAATGGTGAGTAGGAGTAGGATTAGTGTGGTTAGGATGGAGATGGCTGGTATGATTGAGAGTAGGGCAGTGGTGGCTGTGGAGATGAGTTGGATTAGTAGGTGACCTGCTGTGAGGTTTGCTGTGAGGCGGACCCCTAATGCTAGAGGTCGGATTAGTAGGCTGGTAGTTTCGATTAGGATCAGGGCTGGAATTAGTGGAGTTGGTGTTCCTTCGGGGAGTAGATGTCCTAGGGAGGCAGAGGGTTGGTTTCGGAGGCCTGTTAGTAGAGTAGCAAGTCAGAGTGGGAAGGCGAGGGCTATGTTTATGGATAGTTGTGTAGTTGGAGTGAATGTGTAGGGGAGTAGGCCTAGGAGGTTGATTATAAGTAGAAGTGTTATTAGTGATGTTAGGATGAGGGCCCATTTATGCCCGTTTTTGTTTAGTGGAGTTATTAGTTGTTTTGTAATTAGGTGAAGGAATCATGATTGGAGGGTGGAAAGGCGGTTGGTGATCCATCGATTTCCTGGTGCGGGGAGGAGAAGGGCGGGGAATAGTGTAGAAAGGAGGATTAGTGGGATTCCTAGTAGATAAGGGCTTATGAATTGATCGAAGAAGCTTAAGTTCATGGTCAGGTTCAGGGGGTGGTTTTAGTGGATATTGTGGTTTTGTTTGAAGGGGGGTTGGTGGAGGTGAATGATAGGAGTTTGGGTTGGATGATTAGTGAGAAGGTGAGTCATGATAGTAGTATAATAAGGAATCATGGGTTGGGGTTGAGTTGTGGCATGTCATTAAGGAGGTGGGGAGTCCTCTTTCTCTAGCTTAAAAGGCTAGTGCTGTTGCATAGCTTCTTAATGATTAGGATGATAGGAGTGAGGATCAGCTCTCGAAGTGGGTGAGGGGGGTAGATTCTACTACGATTGGTATGTAGCTGTGATTGGCTCCACAGATTTCTGAGCATTGGCCGTAGAAGATTCCTGGTCGGGTGGCAATGAATGATGTTTGGTTTAGTCGGCCTGGGATGGCGTCGGTTTTTACTCCTAGAGTGGGGATTGCTCAGGAGTGTAAGACGTCTCCTGCGGTAACGATGATGCGAATCGGGGATTCTATAGGGATAACAACGCGGTGGTCAACTTCTAGTAGTCGGAAATGGCCTGGTGGCAGCTCTGTGGTGGGGATTATGTATGAGTCGAATGTCAAATCTTTGAAGTCTGTGTACTCGTATGATCAATATCATTGATGTCCGATGGCTTTTAGGGTTAGGTCGGGTTCATCGATTTCGTCTATTATGTACAGGATTTGTAAGGATGGGAGTGCGAGTAGGATGAGGACGATAGCTGGTAAGATTGTTCAGATGAGTTCTACTTCTTGTGCGTCTACAGTGTTTGAGGATAGTTTTTCTATTAATATGAGTGTGAGGAGATATAGGACTAGGCTGCAGATTGCTAGCGCGACTATTAGGGCGTGGTCGTGGAATTCTACTAGTTCTTCTATGATGGGGGATGATGCGTCTTGGAACCCAAGTTGTGAGTGGTTGGCCATGTGGGATGTACGAGGTTTTCACTCGTGATTTAGTCTTGACAAGGCTATGTAATTGGTTTACTAACATCTCATAAGAAAGAAGCATAAGTGGTGTAATGCGGTTGGCTTGAAACCAGCATATGAGGGTTCGATTCCTTCCTTTCTTGGATTTGTACGAAGGCTGGTTCTTCGAATGTGTGGTATGGGGGTGGGCAGCCGTGAATTCATTCGATGTTTGTGGTGGTGAGTTCTGGTTGTAGGACTTTGCGTTTTGATGCGAATGCTTCTCAGATGATGAATATTAGTATGATTACAGCTGTTATTGAGATTAGTGAGCCGATGGATGATAGGGTGTTTCATAGGGTATAGGCGTCGGGGTAGTCTGAGTATCGTCGTGGTATTCCGGCAAGGCCTAGGAAGTGCTGTGGGAAGAAGGTTAGGTTGACTCCTGTAAATATAACCCCGAAGTGAGCTTTGGATCATGTTTGGTGGAGGGTGTAGCCTGTGAATAGGGGGAATCAGTGGGTAAATCCGGCTAGGATGGCAAAGACAGCTCCTATTGAGAGTACATAGTGGAAGTGTGCTACTACGTAGTATGTGTCGTGTAGGGCAATATCCAGGGAGGAGTTTGCTAGGATAATACCAGTTAAACCTCCAATAGTGAATAGGAAGATGAAGCCTAAGGCTCATAGCATGGGTGGGTCTCATTTGATGGTTCCGCCGTGGAGGGTTGCTAATCAGCTGAAGACCTTGATTCCGGTAGGAATTGCGATGATTATGGTGGCGGATGTGAAGTAGGCTCGGGTGTCTACGTCCATTCCTACTGTGAACATGTGGTGGGCTCATACAATGAAGCCTAGGAATCCGATTGATAGTATAGCTCATACTATTCCTATGTAGCCGAATGGTTCTTTTTTCCCTGCGTAGTATGCTACTACGTGCGAAATAATTCCGAAGCCGGGTAGGATTAGGATGTAAACTTCTGGGTGGCCGAAGAATCAGAATAGATGTTGGTATAGGACGGGGTCTCCTCCTCCGGCAGGATCGAAGAATGTGGTGTTCAGGTTGCGATCGGTTAGGAGTATGGTGATGCCAGCGGCGAGGACGGGAAGGGAGAGGAGTAGTAGGACGGCAGTAATGAGAACGGACCATACGAATAGGGGGGTTTGGTATTGTGAAAGGGCGGGTGGTTTTATGTTGATGGCGGTTGTGATGAAGTTAATTGCACCTAAGATGGAGGAGACACCTGCTAGATGAAGGGAGAAGATGGCGAGGTCTACTGATGCTCCTGCGTGGGCTAGGTTGCCAGCTAGTGGGGGGTAAACGGTTCATCCTGTTCCTGCTCCTGCTTCTACTGTTGAGGAGGCTAGTAGGAGTAGGAATGATGGGGGAAGTAGTCAGAAGCTTATGTTGTTTATTCGTGGGAATGCTATGTCGGGCGCACCGATTATGAGGGGGACTAGTCAGTTCCCGAACCCTCCAATTATGATCNGTATAACCATGAAGAAGATTATGACGAAAGCATGGGCGGTTACAATCACGTTATAGATTTGGTCATCTCCTAGGAGGGTCCCTGGTTGTCCAAGTTCTGCTCGGATGAGTAAGCTGAGGGCAGTTCCGACCATGCCGGCTCATGCCCCGAAGATTAAGTATAGAGTGCCAATGTCTTTGTGGTTTGTTGAGAATAGTCATCGGTTTATGAAGGTCACAGGTAAGATGGCTGAATGTTGAAGCGTTAGGCTGTAGTCCTTTTTACAGAGGTTTAATTCCTCTTCTTATCGACTCTGTAGTGAAGTTCATGGTGAGTTGCAAGCTCATTGATGTGCATTAAGAATGTGCCGGAGTCTATTAGATGGAGGCCTGTTGGTTTGGGCGCCTAGCTGTTAACTAGGAGGTTGTGGGATCGAGGCCCACCTGTCTAGGTAAGGTTCTAGCTTAATTAAAGTACCTGGGTTGCATTCAGGTGATGCAGGTTAATGTCCTGCGGATCTTAGCAGAAACTAAGAGGGTTTAGCTCTTATTTAAGGCTTTGAAGGCCTTCGGTTTGGGTTATCCTAAGTTTCTTAAGTAGAGGAGAGGATTATGGGGGAGAGGGGGAGAAGTAGGATGGAGAGTGAGGTAAGGATAGAGATTGGGGTGGTTGTTGGCTTGTAGACATGCCACTGTTTTATGTGGTTTGTGGGGTTAGGGGGAAGTGTGATTGTTGAGTAGTATGCAAGGCGGAGGTAGAAGAATAATCCTAGTAGGGAGAGGATTGAGATGACTGTGGCTGCTGTGGTTATTTCTTGTTTAGTTAGTTCTTGGATAATAAGTCATTTGGGCAGGAAGCCTGTTAGGGGCGGGAGTCCAGCTAGGGAAAGGAGGGTTATTATAAGGGTTGCATTTAGTATTGGGGTTTTTGTTCAGGAGGTTATTATTGTAGATAGTTTGAGTGTTTTTGTTGTGTTCAGGGTGAGGAATACGGTGATGGTTATTAAGCAGTACATGTAGAAGGTTAGTAGAGTCAGTTTGGGGTTGTAAATGAGGATGATTGCTATTCATCCGAGGTGGGAGATGGATGAGAAGGCTAGGATTTTTCGGATTTGTGTTTGGTTTAGTCCTATTCAACCCCCTAGGGCGGTAGAAGAGATTGCTATGGCGGTGAGGAGGGTTGGGTCTAGTGATGGGGAGGTTATGAAGAGGATGGTGAGTGGGGGGAATTTTATTACTGTTGATAGGAGTATTGCGGTTGTTAGTGGGGATCCTTGGAGGACTTCTGGAAATCAGAAGTGGAATGGGACTAGTCCAAGTTTTATTGCAATTGCTGTTGTTAGTAGGATGCATGAAACAGGGTTGTTTAATTGGGTAATATCCCATTGTCCGGTAGATCAGGCATTGATCGAGCTTGAGAACAATAGTAATGTGGAGGCAGCTGCTTGAACTAAGAAGTACTTGATTGCAGCTTCAATGGCTCGAGGGTGATGGGGTTTTGCGATGAGGGGGATGATAGCCAGGGTGTTAATTTCTAACCCTGCTCAGGCTATTACTCAGTGATTGCTAGAGATTGTCATGGTTGTTCCTAGAAGTAGGCTTATGGTGAAGACTAGTTTAGCATAAGGGTTCATTAGGGATAGTAGAGGAAGGGGTTAAACCATCATTTTCGGGGTATGGGCCCGATAGCTTTAATTAGCTGACCCTACTAGGAGATAGTATTAGGAAATAATATAAGGGGAGTATAGAGAGTTTTGATCTCTCCTGTGTGGGTTCGAGTCCTACTTTTCTAATGTTCAGGTTACTAGGAAATGAGAGGGTTGGTGTACCTCTATGTTCACTTTATCATAGTGACCCTTTGACATTCAGGCACATTTCCTTGAGTGGGGAGGAAGGCCTGCGTAGCAGATTGGTATGCTGGTGTGTCAGAGGCATAGTGCTAGTGTTAGAGGTAGGAAGTTTTTTCATAGAAGATGTATAAGTTGGTCATAGCGGAATCGAGGGTAGGAGGCGCGGATTCATAAAAAGCCTGAGGAGAGCAGTAGGGTTTTTGAAGCTAGGATAATTGGGAATAGTTCGGTGGGTGGGTTAAGTATGCTTGGGTTTAGGAATAGGATGGCGGTTAGGGTGTTTATTAATATGATATTAGCGTACTCGGCTAGGAAGAATAGTGCGAATGGGCCTGCAGCGTATTCTACATTAAATCCAGATACTAACTCAGATTCTCCCTCTGTAAGGTCGAAAGGAGCTCGGTTTGTTTCAGCAAGGGTTGAAATATATCATATCATTATTAAGGGCCAGGAGGAGAAGGCTAAGTACAGAGGTTCTTGGGTTGTGGCCAGGGTGTTTAAGGTGTAGTTTCCACTCAATACAATTACTGATAAAAGGATAATTGCAAGTGTTACCTCATAGGAGATGGTTTGTGCTACTGCTCGTAGTGCACCGATTAGGGCGTATTTTGAGTTTGATGCTCACCCTGATCATAGGATTGAATATACTGCTAGGCTTGATATGGCTAGAAGGAATAGGAGGCCTAGGTTTAGGTCAGTAAGGGGGAATGGAAGGGGTAGGGGGATTCAAATTGTGATGGCTAGTAGTAGAGCTAGTATTGGGGTTATAATGAATAGGAGTGGAGAAGATGTGGAGGGGCGTACTGGTTCTTTAATGAATAGTTTTACCCCGTCTGCTACGGGTTGTAAAAGTCCGAATGGTCCTACGATGTTTGGACCTTTGCGAGCTTGCATATAGCTTAGGATTTTTCGTTCTACTAGTGTGAGGAAGGCTACAGCGATTAGGACAGGGATGGCATAGGAGAGTGTTATAGTTAAATGGGTTAAGTGGGATAAGTGGTCCATGGTTGGGGAAGCTAGGGAGAGGATTTGAACCTCTGGGTAAAGGGCTTAAGCCTTTTGCATTTGCCAAGCTCTGCCACGCTAGCGGCCCTTTTTTAGGGTAAGGGTGGGAAGTGGTTGTCCTTTTGGTAATTTAGTTGGGTACATTACTTATAGGGAAGGCGTGCTTGTGGTATTGGCCTTACTTTTCCGGTCCTTTCGTACTAGGGAAAGTATATCATAGATAGAAACCGACCTGGATTGCTCCGGTCTGAACTCAGATCACGTAGGACTGTTAATCGTTGAACAAACGAACCCTTAATAGCGGCTGCACCATTAGGATGTCCTGATCCAACATCGAGGTCGTAAACCTCCCCGTTGATACGGGCTCTTGAGGGAGATTGCGCTGTTATCCCTGGGGTAGCTTGGTTCATTGCTCAGTTGTACTGGGTCTGGTTACTGTTTGTACGTCGAGGTGTTGCTCTTAGGTAAGAGATGTGGTCTTGTTTTTGGAGGTTCTGTTTTTCTCCAAGGTCGCCCCAACCAAAAAATGCAGGCCAATGTGTTTAGGGTTTGGTGAGCCTTGTAGGTTTGAGTTTAGTAGAGTGGCTGCTGATTTTTAAGTTCCACAGGGTCTTCTCGTCTTATGTGTTTATTCCTGCTTTTGCACAGGAAGATCAGTTTCACTGATTATCTGCAAGAGACAGTTGAGATCTCGTTTAGCCATTCATACAAGTCTCGATTTATGAGACAATTGATTGCGCTACCTTTGCACGGTTAGGATACCGCGGCCGTTGAACGTAGTGTCACTGGGCAGGCATCACCTTCAATACTTGGTGGGCTGAAGGCTATGTTTTTGGTAAACAGTCGGGCCTCTTAGTTTGCCTAGTTCCTTTTGCAGATTTAAATCTTTCTGGTTGGCGCTCCTGGGTCGGGTTAACGGGGGGGGGGTGTAATATGTGGTCTTGTTAGGGTTGTGGTATTATGGGGGCCTGTTAATAATGGGGGATGTAAGCTTGCGCCTGTAGAGGGTGGTCCCTAGGTTACTCGTTTTAGCATTAATTCTCCTATTATGATAGGTTAGCCTGTTGTGGTTGAGGGAGTCATGTTGTTTTCAGATTTTTTTAGATGCGAGCTTTGACGCACTCTTTGTTGGTGGCTGCTTTAAGGCCCACAGGCTGAGAATGTACTGGGTGGTTATCCGCTGGGAGAGGTTGTGTTCTTTTTTAAAGGAGCTGTACCTCCTTTGAATTGCTCTTGATCTTCTACATGGAGGTGTGGTTTATATACCGTGGAGGTGGATTAAGAGTGAACTTAGATTCAATTCACAGGCAACCAGCTATCACCCAGCTCGGTAGGCTTTTCACCTCTACTGACGAGTCATCCCACTCTTTTGCAACAGAGACGGGTTCGCTCAAGGGTAGCTGCTCGTCAGTMGCTCGCTTGGGTTTCGGGGGGGCAAGCTTAAGGTCATTTCGCTTGGTTGTTCTTGCTAAACCATGATGCAAGAGGTACAAGGGTTAGTCTTTGCTATTTTTTGCTTTAAGTTTTCATTGTTATTTCATCTTTCCCTTGCGGTACTATATCGCTATCGCGCCATGTGAACTTTTCTATCGCCTATACTAAGTTGTAAGAATGTTTTAGCTTACTTTGAGAGTGGATTTTTGGTTTATTTAAGTTTTGTATTGGTTGGGCTAGGTATTGGGCTTCAAGACGATCTGTGTGGTTGCAGATATCTTTCAGGTGTAAGCTGAATGCTTTTGTTATAGCTACGTCTTGGTATGCTAAGTACACCTTCCGGTACACTTACCTTGTTACGACTTACCTCATCTTTAGCTAGCTGGGGTATTATGTATGTCAGGAGTTGAAGCTCTTGAGGAGGGTGACGGGCGGTGTGTACGTGTCCCAGGGCCGGTTTAAAGGTGGCTTGATTGTCCTTCTTTACTGCTAAATCCACCTTCCAGAGGTGGTTTCACACCTCTTTCCGTGGTTTTCTGTCATAGAAAATGTAGCCCATTTCTCCCACCCCATAGGCTATACCTTGACCTGTCTTGTTAGCGGGTGGGGCTATTGTGTTCACTGTTGCTCTCTCAGGGGAGGTGGACTGGCGACGGCGGTATGTAGGCTGCCTTGGCAAGGGGTGGTTGGGTGTATCGTGGGTTATCGATTATAGAACAGGCTCCTCTAGGTGGGTTTGGGACACCGCCAAGTCCTTAGAGTTTTAAGCGTTTGTGCTCGTAGTTCTCGGGCGAATACTTTGGTAGGGGAAGTATCAGGATTTAGGGCTAGGCATAGTGGGGTATCTAATCCCAGTTTGTACCCTAGCTTTCGTGACGGTTAATTGATCATTGAGGCTAGGATCGTTTTCATGACGGTTTTAGGTGCATCGTGGGCTTGCGACAGCTCAGTTGCGTTTTAATCCTAGTTGGGGGTGATAACATAGTGTCACGCTTTACGCCGTATTACGGTTAATTTGGGTTTCTTGTATGACCGCGGTGGCTGGCACAAGATTGACCAACCCTAAATGTTGCTATAACTAAGTCAAGTTTACACTCATTGCTTAATGTTAATTACTGCTGAGTACCCGTGGGGGTGTGGCTGGGCAAGGCGTCTTGGGCTACGACTTGATGGGTGTGCCTGATGCCTGCTCCTCGGGTCTTAGTAAGTCGCCGAGGGCATTTACACTGGGGCGCTGATACTTGCATGTATATGTTTAGCAAGAATTAACGGTAAGGTTAGGACTAAGTCTTTTGTCCTCGGGTGCAGGGTGGCGACCGTCTTGGCATCTTCAGTGCCATGCTTTGGTTAAGCTACGAGGAC